GAATGGGCTAAGTATTAACCTTATCAACTATAAAGGATTCTATTTGGCATCTGAATTCGTACCTGAATCAGACCGAACCAAAAATTTGTCATGCTATTGTTCTTTTGTTCTCTCGAGTTTAATTTATGGAGTAAGACATCGATTTCTCAATAAGATAAATTATGTTCATTGCATAATTGGCTCCCTTGAAAAGCATTGGCGCATGTGTAAACGAGGTGCTCTACCTAACTGAGCTATAGCCCTTGTTCATAGATATCTTAACATATAGATAATTTCTTGTCAAGATGGATTGGATATTCCATGATCCCACAGGATAGTTCTATGGCTAAAGGAGATTGGTATTGCTTATAAATAATATTCCATCTATAATTCCCCAAGTAATGGATCCTTTTTGGTGATAAATAACCTACTTAACTCAGTGGTTAGAGTATTGCTTTCATACGGCGGGAGTCATTGGTTCAAATCCAATAGTAGGTAGAACTCATTAGATACCGGAGTCAATGGTATCTAATAAGTTTTTCTACCATACTTTTTCTTTTAGTTGTATCAGATTAGACTTTAACTGTATTCCATTTCAATTAGCAGAATTTAAATGGGGTATGTATAGTATAATAAATAACTTTCACTTCTAAAGATAAAAAACTTCTTTTGATTGATTATTTTTATTTATTGAAAATATTATTGATAGCCTCTACTCGTGTCCTAGCCCGCCGGAGAGCTAGATTCGCCTCAATTGTCTGTTTCTTACCTTCAGCTCTACTTAAGTTAGCTTCAGCTATTTTAAGAGCTTGTTGAGCTTCTTGCGGATCAATGTCAGTACTCATCTCTGCATCATTTCCTAAAATAGTGATTTCATTATTACCTATCCTAGCGAAACCGCCCATCAGAGCCACAGTTAACCATTGGTCATTGAGACGTATTCTCAAAAGACCGATATCTACAGCTGTAGCAATAGGGGCATGGTTTGGTAATACACCAATTTGGCCACTATTAGTAGATAAAATGATTTCTTTCACTTCTGAATCCAAAATAATTCGATTAGGAGTCAGTACACAAAGATTTAAGGTCATTTCTTCAAATTGCTCTCCCCTTCTAAGTTCATAGCTTTCGCGGTAGCTTCATCAATGTTACCCACCAAATAAAAGGCCTGCTCGGGAAGACCATCTAATTCTCCGGAAAGAATCAATTGAAACCCCTTAATTGTTTCTGCGAGAGCAACATATTTACCTGGAGAACCAGTAAATACTTCTGCCACGAAGAAGGGTTGTGACAAAAAACGCTCAATTTTTCGTGCTCTTGCTACAGTTAAACGGTCCTCCTCGGATAATTCGTCCAACCCAAGGATAGCTATAATGTCTTGAAGTTCTTTGTAACGTTGTGAAGTTTGCTTAACTCTTTGCGCAATTTCATAATGTTCCTCGCCAACAATCCGAGGTTGTAACATAGTTGACGTGGAATCTAAAGGATCCACTGCCGGATAAATACCTTTGGCAGCTAATCCTCTTGATAGTACGGTAGTAGCATCTAAATGTGCAAATGTCGCGGCAGGAGCAGGGTCGGTCAAATCGTCCGCAGGTACATAAACTGCTTGGATCGAAGTTATGGATCCCTCTTTGGTAGAAGTAATTCTTTCTTGCAAAGAACCCATTTCTGTACTAAGTGTAGGTTGATAACCTACTGCAGAAGGCATTCTCCCTAATAAGGCGGATACTTCTGATCCTGCTTGGACGAAACGAAAGATATTGTCGATGAATAAAAGTACGTCTTGCTCATTAACATCCCGGAAATATTCTGCCATGGTTAGGGCAGTCAAACCAACTCTCATACGAGCTCCCGGGGGTTCATTCATTTGACCATAGACTAGAGCCACTTTTGATTCTGCAATATTTTTTTCATTAATCACTCCAGATTCTTTCATTTCCATGTAGAGATCATTTCCTTCACGAGTACGTTCGCCTACTCCGCCAAATACGGATACGCCTCCATGAGCTTTGGCAATGTTGTTGATCAATTCCATGATGAGTACTGTTTTACCTACTCCAGCTCCTCCAAATAACCCTATTTTTCCTCCACGGCGATAGGGAGCTAAAAGATCCACTACTTTAATTCCTGTTTCAAAGATTGATAATTTTGTATCTAACTGTATAAAGGCAGGCGCAGATCTATGAATAGGAGATGTTGTGCGAGTATCTACGGGACCTAAATTATCAACAGGCTCCCCAAGAACATTGAAAATTCGTCCAAGAGTAGCTCCTCCGACTGGAACACTTAGAGGAGTTCCCGTGTCAATCACTTCCATCCCTCTCATCAGCCCATCTGTAGCACTCATAGCGACAGCTCTAACTCGATTATTTCCTAATAATTGTTGTACCTCGCAAGTAACATTAATTTGTGGACCGACAGTATCTCGACCCTTAACTACTAAAGCATTATAAATATTAGGCATTTTGCCGGGGGGAAAAACAACATCCAATACCGGGCCAATAATTTGAGCGATACG